AGCAAAACAACAAATGAGCAATTCTACAATTCTATAGGGTTGAATAAAAATTCGATTGATCATTTTATATAATTGCTATGCTTAGTGTGTGACTCGTTGGTTTTTTAGGGCTAGGATTCAAAAAAAACGGACCGGGGCCAGAGTATGACCTACTCATTATAACATTAATAAACAACTCATTGCTTCGCATTATCTGGATCGAAAGAACCAGCCAAGATATAATATATTGGCCATATCTTTGTAACAACTGAAATCTTTTTTTGCAGAAAGAAAAAAATCCAATCTGATTATGAGTTGTGAAGTTCTAAGTTGGGAAGCAAAATAGAAAAAAAGTATGCAGATAAGTGGAAGGATGAGAGAAAGAGAAAATAAAAATCTCAATGATATATGATTCCAATATGTAAGGTCGCTGAGTCATCTCATAAAACGCAGTGTAATAAAGCATCAATAATTATTCATGCATAATTAGATGAATCTGCTCATAGAATAAAAGAATAAAAAAATCAAGAGCCTCGAGCCAATAAAGACTGAGAAAATTGACTTAAGAAAAAATTGCATTTTTCATGAAGGGACTCCGTTGGAGAATTCAGACCTAACCATTAATCGAGAAGCAATGGGAACGATATAACCCGTGAATGCAGAAGATAATGAATCTTAATGATTCATTGGGTGGGATGGCGGAACAAACCAGGGACTTTCTCTTTTATTCTTTTATTTTGAGAGGTCATGGGCTAAGCCCTACAACTGAAATACATATTGAAAGAGTAAATATTCGCCTGCGAAAGTTTTTATTTTATTAAATTGATAAATTTTTGCCGATCTCATATGATAAAAGGCAAAAGAAAAGAAAATAAAGATTTTTTATAACGATAACGGTATAAAAAAACGACATTGACATTATCCATAAATAGAATACATGTTTAATTAGATATTTAAACACGATATACAAATTTCGAATAGATTAATTAGATGAAATTTCAAAGAATCCTACGATTCAGTATATTATTCATTAAATACATGTATATCTTGATAAAATCAATTTTTTTTTAGTCGTTTCATTCGCGAGGAGCTGGATGAGAAGAAACTCTCATGTCCAGTTCTGTAGTAGAGATGGAATTGAGAAAGAACCATCAACTATAACCCCAAAAGAACAAGATTCCGTAAACAACATAGAGGAAGACTGAAAGGAATATCTTATCGAGGCAATCATATTTGTTTCGGTAGATATGCTCTTCAAGCACTTGAACCCGCTTGGATTACATCTAGACAAATCGAAGCAGGGCGCCGAGCAATGACACGAAATGTACGCCGTGGCGGAAAACTATGGGTACGCATATTTCCAGACAAATCAGTTACAGTAAGACCCGCGGAAACCCGTATGGGTTCAGGGAAAGGATCCCCCGAATATTGGGTAGCTGTTGTTAAACCGGGTAGAATACTTTATGAAATGGGTGGAGTAGCCGAAAATATAGCTCGAAAGGCTATTTCAATAGCGGCGTCTAAAATGCCTATAAAAACCCAATTCATTATTTTTGGATAGAAATGTAGGACCAAAGGAAAGAAGTCTTGGGTATAAAAAAAACAATTGTAGGGTTTTCTTTCTTTTTTTTTACTTCGTCCTTTGTTTTATTTTATATTAAAAAACAGATTCAAAAATAAAAAACAGATTCAAAAATGATATGATTCAACCTCAAACCCATTTGAATGTAGCAGACAATAGCGGGGCCCGCGAATTGATGTGTATTCGAATCATAGGAACTAGTAATCGCCAATATGCTCATATTGGTGACATTATTGTTGCTGTGATCAAAGAAGCAGTACCAAATACGTCTCTAGAAAGATCAGAAGTGATCAGAGCTGTAATTGTACGTACTTGTAAAGAACTCAAACGCGATAACGGTATCATAATACGATATGATGACAATGCTGCAGTTGTCATTGATCAAGAAGGAAATCCAAAAGGAACTCGAATTTTTGGCGCGATCGCCCGGGAATTGAGGCAGTTAAATTTTACAAAAATAGTTTCATTAGCACCTGAGGTATTATAATACAAGATCGCAATATAGTGATAGTATTTAAATACTATAGATAAATTCGTAGATTATGTCTCACGCATATACTTTTTAGAATTTTCTTTAATAATTTTTATAAAAAAAAGAGCATGTTGATTATATCAAAATTCGAAAACAACAACAATTTTAGTTTACCATGGGTAAAGACACTATTGCTGACATAATAACTTCTATACGAAATGCTGACATGGATAGAAAAGGAACGGTTCGAATAGCATCTACTAACATGACCGAACACATTGTCAAAATACTTTTACGAGAGGGTTTTCTCGAAAACGTAAGGAAACTTGTAGAAAATAACAAATATTTTTTGGTTTTAACCCTACGACATAGAAGGAATAAGAAAGAACCATATAGAACTCTTTTAAATTTAAAACGAATCAGTCGACCTGGTCTACGAATCTATTCTAACTATCAACGAATTCCTAGAATTTTAGACGGGATGGGGATTGTAATTCTCTCGACTTCTCGGGGTATAATGACAGACCGAGCAGCTCGACTAGAAAGAATCGGCGGAGAAATTTTGTGTTATATATGGTAATTTTTCTGCTATTCGAATTGTATCCGAAACTTTCTATTTGTGAAAAAAAAAACGAAAAAAGCCAAGTTATCTAATAGCCCTCCTTCCTACATTAGTTGATACTTCAAGGAGGGTTTGCCTGGAATAAAAATAAAAGAAAAAGAAGAAAAAGAAATTCATGAAGGTTTAATTACTGAATCACTTCACACCGGTATGTTCTGAGTTCATTTAGATAATGAAGTCAGATTCTAAGTTATGTTTCAGGAAGGATCCGACACTGTTTTATACATATACTACCAGGAGATAGAATCAAAATTGAAGTAAGTCGTTATGATTCAAGCGGGAGATACATAATTTCTAGACTCCACAACAAAGATTCGACTGATTAGACAGTTTTTCAACATTCCTTTCATGAGGATCCAATTCACGGTTCAAAAATTTCAAGAAACTCATTTTCTTCCAATAAGGAAAGTAGATTCGAAATTCAGTTAAGGAATAACAATTATGAAAATAAGAGCCTCCGTTCGTAAAATTTGTGAAAAATGCCGACTGATCCGTAGAAGGGGATGCATTATAGTAATTTGTTCCAACCCGCGACATAAACAAAGACAAGGATAATCTTTCGAAAAGGGACTCCCTAAAGGAACCGATGAACAAATCAAAAAAGGATCTGTTTTGACACGAAATGGATATATCCATATATCTCTGACTTATATTTCAAAAATGGTAAAATATGGTAAAATCTATACCAAGAAGCGGTTCACGTAGGAATGGACGTATGGGTTCACGTAAAAGTAAAAGTGCACGTCGAATACCAAAGGGCGTTATTCATGTTCAAGCAAGTTTCAACAACACCATTGTGACAGTTACAGATGTACGGGGTCGGGTTATTTCTTGGTCCTCCGCCGGTACTTGTGGATTCAGGGGTACAAGAAGAGGGACACCTTTTGCTGCTCAAACCGCAGCAGGAAATGCTATTCGAGCAGTAGCGGATCAAGGTATGCAACGAGCAGAAGTCATGATAAAAGGTCCTGGTCTCGGAAGAGATGCAGCATTACGCGCTATACGTCGAAGTGGTATACTTTTAAGTTTCGTAAGGGATGTAACCCCTATGCCACATAATGGCTGCAGACCTCCTAAAAAAAGACGGGTGTAGAAATCAATATTGAAGAGATTTCAAGAGAAATAAATGACTCAAAAATTTGACAAATAATATTACTATGGTTCGAGAGAAAGTAAAAGTATCTACTCGGACACTACAGTGGAAATGCGTTGAATCAAGAGCAGACAGTAAGCGTCTTTATTATGGACGCTTTATTCTGTCTCCACTTATGAAAGGTCAAGCCGACACAATAGGCATTGCAATGCGAAGAGCTCTGCTTGGAGAAATCGAAGGAACATGTATTACACGCGCAAAATCTGAGAAAATCCCGCATGAATATTCTACCATAGTAGGGATTCAAGAATCAGTACATGAAATTTTAATGAATTTGAAAGAAATTGTATTGAGAAGTAATCTGTATGGAACTCGTGACGCGCTTATTTGTGTCAAAGGTCCTGGATATATAACTGCTCAAGACATCCTCTTACCACCTTCTGTGGAAATCGTTGATAATACACAGCATATAGCTAACCTAACGGAACCAATTGATTTGTATATTGGATTACAAATCGAGAGGAATCGCGGATATAATATAAAAATAAAAACACCCAATAACTTTCAAGACGGAAGTTATCCTATAGATGCTGTATTCATGCCTGTTCGAAACACGAATTATAGTATTCATTCTTATGAAAACGGAAATGAAAAACAAGAGATCCTTTTTCTAGAAATATGGACAAATGGAGGTTTAACTCCTAAAGAAGCACTTCATGAAGCCTGCCGAAATTTGATTGATTTATTTATTCCCTTTCTACAGATGACAGAAGAAAACTTACATTTCGAGAACACTCAATACAAGGGTTCTTTACCCTATTTTACTTTTCGTAATAGGGTGGCTAAACGAAAAAAAAAGAAAAAAGAAATAACAGGGAAATCCATTTTTATTGACCAATCAGAATTGTCTCCCAGGATCTATAATTGTCTCAAAAAGTCCAATATACATACATTATTCGACCTTTTGAATAAGAGTCAAGAAGACCTTATAAAAATTGAACATTTTCGCATAGAAGATGTAAAACAGATATTGGGCATTCTAGAAAAGAAATAGAAAAGCACTTAACAATTGATTTACCTAAAAGAAAAATCAAATAAGTTTAAAATCAATTGAATTGCATTTAGTTCATTTTTTTTTTCGATTTTTAAGAAAAAAATCGAAAAAAAAAAGGTTTGCACCTTTAGCACAATCTATCTATTCGGACCGAAATTTAATTGATTAATTGATTAATTGAATAGAAGTATCTAGGGA